TCTATTTCATTCTATTTCACTTCCTAGCACTTCCTATCATTTAATATCCATCCCTTTGGTCTTATTGACATAAGAGATGTCATTTATAGTCTATCTCTTTCTATATATGGAAAGTCAAGAAATTCTCATCGAAACATCGAGAAATTGTGCATATAGAAAACTCTAAAGAAAGAAAAAAAGGAGACCCATGCCATGATTTGCAAATCTTTTTAGTAGTCTAAGTTTCTCGATGAGGATAATTAATTCGGTCGTTGTGGTCGGACTCTATTATGGATTTCTGACCACATTCTCCATAGGTCCCTCTTAGATCTTCTTTCTCCAATCTTGGATTAGGGAAGAGGGAGATATTCGCGACTACTGGCGGTTTCATTATGGGGCAGCTCATGATCTTCATATCGATCTATTATCCACCTCTGCATCTATTCTTTCTTAGCTAAACGGGTGGAAGATCCATCTAATTTGGTTATATCATGGACTCGAAAAACGGATCTGAATGTGACTGAAATGCACGATCTTCACAGGTATCACTTTTCACGATACCTAAAAGGTGGAATAGCGATTTTCGAACCATTTCCTATAAGAGAATGGTTTCCATTACTTTTAGAAATGGATTCTTATATCAAACTATAGCTATTGCATTAAAGAAGAAAAGAAACTAATAGAAGTCGAAGACGCGGAATGGTAGTGAATAGAGAGAAAGATTCTTCTGATTTTCTTGTTCCTGAAAATATTCTATCTATCTCCTAGACGCCGTAGAGAATTGAGAATTTTCATGTCTTTCAATTCTCGTACTCGTAATTGGAAAGTTACGGAAGGAGATCCATCATTTTGCAATGAAAACAACATATAAAACTCTGGACAATTTCGAAATCAGGCCAAGCGTCTTAATACATATGCCAAAAAATTCATTATTGGCCCACCATTGATTAGAAGATTTAGCTTGTATGAATCGCTATTGGTTTGATACGAATAACGGCAGTCGTTTCAGTATGTTAAGGATACAGATGTATCCACAATTCATTTAGAGTTACTTAAATAGCATAGCCTATTTCTTATACCATATCTCTATCCCGTGAAATTCTCGAGCCGAAAGATGGATGCATATGCTGTGTTTCATTTTGCTAAATGATATCAATTAAATCCGCAAAATTCTTTTATTTTAGATAGAAGAAACATTTCTTCTATCTAAAATAAAAGAATGTACCCTTCTATCCAAATCCAATTTGCATCGATAAAATAAATCCAAATTCCAGTAGTAGATGAATAATTGCAAATTTTTGTGTGTACGAGATTAGAATAACTTAAAAATAACTGACATAATTTTTTATTTTTCCTGATCAGAAAAATACATGAAAAAGAAAGGAGGTAGAAAAATTTTTGGATTTATGGTTAAAGAAGAAAAAGAAGAAAACAGGGGTTCTGTTGAATTTCAAGTATTCAGTTTCACCAATAAGATACGGAGACTTGCTTCACATTTGGAATTACATAAAAAAGATTTTTCATCGGAAAGAGGTCTACGAAGACTTTTGGGAAAACGTCGACGTTTGCTGGCTTATTTGGCAAAGAAAAATAGAGTACGTTATAAGAAATTAATCAGTCAGTTGAATATTCGGGAGCAGTAATTTAATTGTTCGAATTTTTTTCTTATTTTATTAGTAATCTTATAGTAGTCTTAGATTTTGCATTTTGATGAGCCTCGTTTTGAGGAATTCATGGAATAATCCATTTTCATGGAATAATGAATTAAGGAAGAAAGGATATGAGTCTACCGCTTACAAGAAAAGATCTCATGATAGTCAATATGGGCCCTCAACACCCATCAATGCATGGTGTTCTTCGACTGATCGTTACTCTCGATGGTGAAGATGTTATAGATTGTGAACCCATATTAGGCTATTTACACAGAGGAATGGAAAAAATCGCGGAAAACCGAAGTATTATACAATACTTACCTTATGTAACACGGTGGGATTATTTAGCTACTATGTTTACAGAGGAAAGAGATACAAAAAGAGAGATAATAGAGGGGGCTAGGGAGGGGGATAGGAGAATTATTTAGACGGGAGATATGGAAATTCTTTAAGTTAAGAAAGAAAAAAGAATAAAAACACGGATACATAACATAGAAAAAAGAATAAATAAGACGAGATTCGCCCTCCCCCTACATATTTAATTTCTTCTCCTATACAAAAACTAGCAAGACCTACTCCATTGGTAATTCCATCGATGACACCCTTATCGAAAAACTCTGTTAGTTCGGTTAATCCTCTTATACCGAGGGTAAAGACCCTATTATAAAAAATATCTATATAACCACGATTATATGACCAACTGTATATCCTTTTTTTTACTCGATCAAAAAAGTCCTTTTTCAGACTCCTTTTTACAAAGGAATTTTTTAAATTCAAATTCTGAAAAAAAGAATAAGCGGATCCATAGAAGATATATGCTATGAATAAACCGAAAATTGCTAGACTTACAGAAGAAATTGCATTAGTGATAAATTCATATGAATTTATAGAAGAATTAGAACTTTCCTGGATAAAATTTATTGAGGGAGTTAACCACTTGGATAATAAGGTTAACTCCGCTATTCTATTTTCCATTGCTCCATTATCAAAAGAGATTCCTATGAATCCAATGAACAAAGTAAAAATGAGTAATATAAGAAGAGGAAATAGCATAGTATTTCCCGTTTCATGCGGATAGGCAAAAGTGTTTTTAGCCCCAAAGGAAGTACTAAAAGATCCTATCCTATTTCTTGTATTACCACGAATTTTGGATATATTTTGTGAAAAAAAAGAAACTCCACTCTTCGTTGTTGATAAAACGAAATCCCTATTCACTCCTTTGGGTATCCTTTTTCCCCATAAGGATATTGAATACAATGAACCCTCTTTAGTGCTACTGTAATTTTGAAAATGAACACGTAAATACCCATCAAAGGTAAGTAAATATATCCGAAACATATAAAAAGCGGTTAATCCTGCAGTAAAGGAGGCTATTATTCCAAAAAAGGGCGAATACAACCAACTATTACTAAGTATTTCATCTTTGGACCAGAAGCAAGCAAGAGGTGGAATACCACAAAGAGAAAGTGTACCCCATAAAAAAGTAGTTCTTGTAATTGGAATATATTTTCTTAAACCGCCCATAAGAACCATATTCTGACTTTTATCTGGTGAATATCCAACAAGAGGTTCCATTGAATGAATAATGGATCCGGATCCCAAGAACAATAAAGCTTTTGAATAAGCATGAGTAATCAAATGGAATAAAGCAGCTTGATAAGAACCTATACCTAGAGCTAACATCATATAACCCAATTGAGACATTGTAGAATAGGCTAAGCTTCTTTTAATATCTCTCTGAGCAAGGGCTAAAGTAGCCCCTAAGAAGAGGGTTATTGTACCTATTAAAGAAATGAAACTCATTATCAAAGGTAAAGATATGAAAAGAGGAAGAAGTCGAGCTAGAAGAAAAATCCCCGCAGCAACCATGGTTGCTGCGTGTATAAGAGCCGAAATGGGAGTGGGTCCTTCCATAGCATCGGGTAACCATACGTGAAGAGGGAATTGGGCGGATTTCGCAACTGCACCAAGGAATAATAAAAAAGCACACAAAGTAGTAAGTAAAGAATTAATCCCATTATTAGGAATCCAGTTATTAGCTATTTTGAACAAATCCCGAAATTCTAAACTACCCGTTATCCAAAAAAAACCTAAAATTCCTAATAACAGACCAAAATCCCCTACACGATTAGTTACAAAAGCTTTTTGACAAGCACTCGCTGCGATTGGTCGTGTAAACCAAAAGCCTATCAATAAATAGGAACACATTCCCACAAGTTCCCAAAAAAAATAAATTTGTATCAAATTGGAACTAGTAACCAATCCCAACATGGAAGTATTGAAAAAACTTATATAAACAAAAAATCTCAAATATCCTTCATCGTGAGACATATAACCGTCACTATAAATAAGAACCAGGATTCCTACAGTAGTAATTAGTAATAACATAATAGAAGTAAGCGGGTCAATCAAGTATCCAAATTCTAAGGAAAAATCATTATTGACGGTCCAAGACCATAGATATTGATAGATAGAACTTCCATTTATTTGTTGAATAGACAGTTGAACTGAGAATATCATAGCTATACTTAAAACTAAAACACTAGGAAAAGCCCATATGCGACGAAGATTTTTTGTTGCTGTCGGAATAAGAATAAGTCCAAACCCCATTGACATAATAACTGGAAGTGGGAGAAGAGGGATTACCCATGCATATTGATATGTATGTTCCATAAGAAAAGAAATTGCAATTTTTACTTAAAATTTTCCATAAAATAAAATTGTTTCCGATTCACCAAACCAATTCTTATCTCTTTCTGAAGGAAAAAAAAAAAGAATAAGAAAAAACACTGGAATTCTTAATTTTTAAAAAAGGATCTCATTGAAATAATCAAAAGTTAAGAATGGGTTTAGTTAGTTAAATTAACTAAGTTAATCAAATAACTTCGTTACTTAGTTATTACCTAAATGAGGATATTTATTAAAATACAAAAAAAGATTGAATCATTTTACTTTTTATTCTTTTTTGTATTTCTTTAAAACGAAGATGAAGCAGCTCTCTTGTTTCGTAAGAGATTAATTGAATTCCAATGAAAACCTATATTCATAGGAAATATCGAATATTCCTTACTTCATATACAACTGAAATCCTAATGACTATATAAGTTTTAGAATGTCTTGTTTAAGAGACTCAGTTTTTTTTGTTTTAATTGGAATTCCATTATGGAATATTTCTAAACTTAATAACTATTAGAATTTTCCCTTCTTTTTATCCCCCCATCTTATTTCTTTTTATCCCCCCATCTTATATGGGGGATAGGCCCCCGTACCATATATCTATATCTATCCGTACCATATATCTATATCTATATATGGAGTATACTTGATATATAAAGATATTTAAATATATTTAAAAGGAAAACCTTTCTATATTTATATATATTCTATATTTTTAAAACAAAGTCTAAAATATATACAAAATATGCTAAAAAACTCTTGTCTTATCCGCATTAGATAAAATGAAGTAAAGAATAATTCAGAATTTCAGTATCTTTCAGTATCTAAGTATAAATACTAATAAAAAGAAGAAAGAAGATTTATTTGCGGCAATAGATGTCTTTCACATACAACTAGAAAAAGTAATTTCCTTTTTGAATGGCAGTTCCAAAAAAACGTACTTCAATGTCAAAAAAGCATATTCGTAAAAATCTTTGGAAGAAAAAGACTTATTTTTCCATAGTACAATCTTATTCTTTAGCAAAATCAAGATCATTTTCCAGCGGCAACGAGCATCCAAAACCTAAGGGTTTTTCTGGGCAACAAACAAACAAATAATCAGGTTTTGGAATAATCTTAAATCTGAATTGACCTAAAAAAATTCGAATTAATTAATAAATCTATTTTTACGTGTCGAATAAGTCGGTACAATATTCTTAGAACAAACCCCTCTGATATCCGATATATGAAATAAAAGTTTTTGGTATACTTTGTGCTAAGTATTCTTTTCCTATCAATGAACTTTTGATAATAGAATCCTCATAATAATATATGAGGATTCTATTATCAAAAGTGGAGTATTCTTGCAATAGGACTTACAACTTCCACCTAATCTTATCCAAAATCCACAAGTAAATTGGTTTAAGGTTGGTAAATTCTATTAATAAGAGTAAAAAAACTTTACATTCTAGAAATTTTGGGAAAATCCAAAAGGGTTTCTATTTAATGATGAAATTAAAAAGGATAAATTAAAATGGATAAATAGAAAAGGCTTTTTGGATTTTGTCCATTGCATTGAAAGAATTTGAAAAATTTAAACGAAAAACTAATTAGAAAAAAGTTTTGAGTTCTATATTGCAACTTAGAAAAAGCAGTCCCAACTCTTTCAATCATTGTTTCTATTGGGCAAAGAAAGAGTTTATTAAAAAAAAATAGCAACGATACTACCAAACGAAGTCCATTTTAATGAAGATTCTAATGTCCCTAAATTTTATGGACTTTCCCAATCTCGACGATTCATGAAAAAATAACTATTATTCTTTTAAGTTACCTATTATTTGAAGTTAGCCGCCATGGTGAAATTGGTAGACACGCTGCTCTTAGGAAGCAGTGCTCAAGCATCTCGGTTCGAATCCGAGTGGCGGCATTCTCGAAAAAGAATACAATAGATTAGAAAATGGATTCAATTCGAAATTTACAATTTTGTAATGGGACCTTCCCCTTATGCTATTTGCAACTTTAGAACATATACTAACTCATATCTCTTTCTCAACCATTTCAATTGTAATTACGATTCATTTGATAACCTTATTAGTTCGTGAACTTGGGAGATTACGTGATTCGTCAGAAAAAGGAATGATAGCTACTTTTTTCTCTATAACAGGATTCCTAGTTTCTCGTTGGGCTTCTTCGGGACATTTTCCATTAAGTAATTTATATGAGTCATTGATCTTTCTTTCATGGGCTCTGTATATTCTTCATACGATTCTTAAGATACAGAACTCTAAAAATTATTTAAGCACAATAACTACGCCAAGTACTATTTTAACGCAAGGCTTTGCCACGTCGGGTCTTTTAACTGAAATGCATCAATCCACAATACTAGTACCTGCTCTACAATCTCAGTGGTTAATGATGCATGTCAGTATGATGTTACTAAGCTATGCAACTCTTTTGTGCGGATCCTTATTATCCGCCGCTCTTATAATCATTAGATTTCGAAATAATTTCCATTTATTTTCTAAAAATAAAAAAAATGTTTTAAATAAAATATTTTTATTTAGTGAGATTGATTATTTCGATGCAAAAAGAAGTGCTTTAAAAAGCACTTCTTTTCCTTCATTTCCAAATTATTACAAATATCAATTAACTGAGCGTTTGGATTCTTGGAGTTATCGTGTCATTAGCCTAGGGTTTACCCTTTTAACCATAGGTATTCTTTGTGGAGCAGTATGGGCTAATGAGGCGTGGGGATCCTATTGGAATTGGGATCCTAAGGAAACTTGGGCATTTATTACTTGGACCATATTCGCAATTTATTTACATAGTAGAACAAATCCAAATTGGAAGGGTACGAATTCTGCACTTGTAGCTTCGATAGGATTTCTTATAATTTGGATCTGCTATTTTGGTATCAATCTATTAGGAATAGGTTTACATAGTTATGGTTCGTTTACATTAACACCTAAATGATTACATAAAAAAAACCTCATTTCATGAAGGTTTTTCCTTTTTTGTTTTATTTGAGAACCCCTTGAACGCCTTCTCAAAGGGTTCTCAAAAATTCGAGATAGATCTAATTAAACTTTTTTACTTTTTTCTGAATTGTTGGGTTTTTCCACTATGGAATATAGAGCAGACTAGTTAAAAAAACCTATTTAAGATAATAATTGGATAAGAGAGCCTCTACCCTGTCAACAGATAGGGAGAGAACAAAATCTGGATAAATACCAATTCCTATTATTGGTAAAAAGATACAGATTAAAAGAAAGAGTTCTCGTGGTCCAGAATCCACAAAATTTGCGTTTGGAACATGAAATAGCTTGTATCCGTAGAACATCTGGCGTAACATGGATAATAAATAAATAGGAGTTAATATCATTCCAATTGCCATTACAAAAGTAATTAGCGTCTTTGGCATTAACAGAAATTTTGGACTAGTAATTAGTCCAAAAAATACAAGTAATTCTGCGACAAAACCGCTCATTCCCGGTAAGGCAAGAGAAGCCATTGAAAAGCTACTAAACATGGTAAAAATTTTTGGCATTGGGATAGATATCCCCCCCAATTCTTCGAGATAAACAAGACGCATTCTATCACAAGCCGTTCCTGCCAAGAAAAAAAGTGTAGCACCAATAAATCCATGGGATAATATTTGTAAAATAGCTCCATTGAGTCCTATGTTAGTTATGGAACCAATTCCTATAATTATGAAACCCATGTGAGATACAGAGGAATAGGCTATTCTTTTTTTTAAATTTCGTTGACCAAGAGAAGTTGAAGCTGCATAGATTATTTGCATCGCTCCTATTATTACCAACCAGGGCGAAAATAGATAATGAGCATGAGGTAATAATTCCATGTTGATCCGAATTAATCCATATGCTCCCATTTTTAATAGGATTCCCGCTAAAAGCATACATGTACTATAATGCGCTTCCCCATGGGTATCTGGTAACCACGTATGTAGGGGTATAATCGGCAATTTGACAGCATAAGCAATAAGGAAGCCAAAATATAAAAGTATTTCCAAGGTTGCAGGGTATGATTGATTAATTAATTTTTCCAAATCTAATCCTGGTTCGTTGGAACCATATAAGCCCATACCCAGAACTCCGATTAAGAAAAAAATGGAACCCCCTGCAGTATACAAAATAAACTTTGTAGCTGAATACAGACGCCTCTTTCCCCCCCACATGGATAAAAGTAAGTAAACAGGAATTAATTCTAACTCCCACATGATAAAAAAAAGTAAAAGGTCTCGCGAAGAAAATAATCCTATTTGACCACTATACATTGCTAGCATCAGGAAATAGAATAATCGCGAATTCCGGGTAACTGGCCAAGCTGCTAAAGTAGCTAAAGTAGTGATAAATCCTGTCAATAAAATAGATCCTAATGAAAGTCCATCGATTCCTAATCTCCAGTGGAAATCGAAGACATCTATCCATTTAGAATCCTCTTTTAATTGGATTAAGGGATCCTCCAATTGGAAATGATAACAGAATGCATAAGTCATTAGAAGAAATTCTAATAAACAAATAGATATAGTATACCACCTAACGATTTTGTTTCCCTTATGAGGTAAAAAGAAAATGAATGAACCCGCAAATATCGGCAAAACAACAAGTATTGTTAACCAAGGAAAATAACTCATGATAAAGTGATAAAGACAAGATACGTTTTGACCAGAAAAGCCCGTGCTCGATTATTTCGAGCACAGGCTTCTTCGGTAAAGAGGAATCAGACGATTCGAGTGGAGTTTTTTGTTTTTTGTAACGTATCAATAAGATAGAGCCATGCTACGGGTTGTTTCAGGCCCTAAATAAACGCGGACACTTAAAAAATCTGTTGGGCAGGCAGATTCGCATCTCTTACAACCCACACAATCTTCGGTTCTCGGCGCAGAAGCAATTTGCTTGGCTTTACATCCATCCCAGGGTATCATTTCTAATACATCTGTTGGACAAGCTCGTACACATTGAGTGCATCCTATACATGTATCATAAATTTTTACGGAATGTGACATTGGATCTATAAATTTTTCTTTTCAACATTAAATTTTTCGATCTGGTAAAAAAAAATAAGTACTATATGAGTCATATGTATTGTAGACACCAGACGAAGCAATGGTTTATCCAAACTTCAACAAAAAATAATAATCTATTTTTTAATCCGTTTGTGAGAAAGCGTGAAAAGAGCCAATAGACTTGAATTTTGGACTTCAACAATCATCATTATACAAATTGTACATACGAATTCGAATTGGCCAATAAATTGGCTATCGTCTTTTCAATATAAATTATTGCAATATTCAAATTGCAATATCAATGAATTACAAAAATTCATTAAGTAAAAAAGAATACTATGCAATAACCTATTCAAAAAAAGGATATTCTCAAATAATAATAAGAAATCGAGATTATTATTATATGTGCGTCTTTGTTTAGAGGATTCTATGTCTAATTATTCAAAAAATTAGATTGATTGATACGAGTGGATTTCCTGTTACGATGGATGGAAGAAAGAATAGATAGTCCAATAGCGGCTTCAGCAGCCGCAAGGGCTATAACAAAAATTGCAAAAATGTCTCCTTTTAATTGGCGACTATCAAATAAATCAGAAAATGTTACGAGATTTAGATTAATTGAATTCAGTATAAGTTCAAGACATATTAGAGCTCTAACCATGTTTCGGCTTGTGATCAATCCATAGATACCAATCGAAAATAAATAGACACTCAAAAAAAGTACATGCTCAAACATAATTAACTAACTCCTTATCAATCTCGATTCATTTCAATATGAGGACAAGAATTGAACCGATTCAATTAATTAGAATAGAACAATTACACAACAAAAGAGAAAAGAGGGTATTTGTTGGCAGTAGATGGGTTTTACTAAATTAAAACTGTGATTCTTTAATTATTTTTTTTTAGATTTGCAATTCTAAGAATTTTTACTCTATTCTAAGTTTTTCTTATTGCCGAGCCATAATAATTGCACCTATTAAAGAAACTAGAAGAATTAAGGAAATGAGTTCAAACGGAAGATAAAAATCGGTTGCTAAATGAATCCCAATTTGTTGGACATTATTGATGAGACCTTGTTCTACTATTTGGTTTGATTTTGTAGTCCAAAGAATTCCATACCATGACGTATCTGGGATAGTAGCCATTAGTGAAAAAGGAATAGTTATACAAACGAGTGAAGTGAACCCATCTCCAATAGTCCAATAATTATTATCTTTAGACCATTCTGAGCCATTTACGAACATTACAGCGAATATGATCAAGATATTTATGGCTCCCACATAAATAAGAAGTTGTGCGACAGCTACAAAATAGGAATTCAATAAGAAATAGAATAAGGATATACAAACAAGAACTAATCCCAGCGAAAAGGCAGAATAAATGGGGTTGGTAAGTAATACTACTCCTAGACCCCCTAGTAGAAGAACAAATGCCCCAAATAGCACAAGAATATCATGTATTGGTCCAGGTAAATCCATTATGGATAAAAATAAATTAATAGTATAAAATTTTTCATGAACTGACTAAAACTAAAGGACTCAAGGAAGGAAAAAGGGATTAGGATATTTTTTGTGTATAAGCTGTATAGTTAGAAATTATATCACGAAAATCTACTCTGATCTGATTCAAAATCAGGAATAATTTGCAAAAAGCAGTAGTTATTAGTTTTTCTCTATAGTTAGTAAAGAATTCTTGGATTTTTATAACAAAAAATAAAAAATCTAGTCTAGTAATCAGTAATCGTTCTTGAATTCGAAGATTTATCTTCGTCTATTTTACTTTGAGTCGAATTCCTAATTGGTTGAATTGTGTAATCTCCCATTATGGAGATTGGTAACCGACTCAAAGCAATTTGATTATAATTCAATTCATGACGATCATAAGTAGAAAGTTCATATTCTTCAGTCATTGATAAACAGCTTGTCGGACAGTACTCAACGCAATTACCACAAAATATACAAACTCCGAAATCAATACTATAATTAAGCAATTGTTTTCTTTTAACATCCTTTTCAAATCTCCAATCTACAAGGGGTAGATCTATCGGACATACGCGAACACATACTTCACAAGCAATACATTTATCAAATTCAAAGTGGATTCGCCCCCGGAAACGCTCCGGTGTAATTGATTTTTCGTAAGGGTAGTGAATCGTTATAGGTAAACGATTTGTGTGGGATAAGGTAGTTATGAAACTTTGACCAATGTACCTTGTAGCGCGTATTGTTTGTTGACCATAACTCATGAACCCAGTTACCATAGGGAACATATTCTAAATATCTATGAAAAAGGTATGTTTCTTTCTCTTGTTTGAGAGAACTTTTGTGTTGAAAATATTCTTACTGTTATTGTATTATCTTAATTATAGTGAAACAAGTTGGGAAGAGGTTGTTAATAAGAGATTGCCCAGGGAAATAGGTAAAAGAAATTTCCATCCAAGATTTAATAACTGATCCATTCTCATCCTAGGTAAAGTCCATCTTATTGTGATAGAAATAAAGAGAAATAAATAAGCTTTAGTTAATGTAATAAAGATACCCATTGTCATTTCCAAAATTCCAACTGCTTTATTCATTTGTAAAAATTCAAAAAAGGGTATATAGGGAATAGATAAATTCCACCCGCCTAAGTATAGAACTGTTACAAATAAAGAGGAAACTAATAAATTTAGGTAAGAAACAAGATAAAATAAACCATATTTAATACCGGAATATTCGGTTTGATAACCTGCTACTAATTCTTCCTCTGCTTCTGGTAAATCAAAGGGTAATCTTTCACATTCCGCCAAAGAAGAAATTATAAAAACCAGAAAACCTATAGGCTGACGCCAAAGATTCCATCCAAAAAAACCATATTTTGACTGTGCTTCAACTATATCAACTGTACTTGAACTGTTAGATAATCATAGTCGATGATAACATCACAGTTCCCACCGCTATTCCAAAACCGTACATGAAACCTTAGCTTCATACGGCTTCTCTATGATCAGAAAAAGGAAAGGACTGTTTCGTTTCGGTATTATCCCTGGGGCGTAGATAGAATTAGGTAAAATAAAATCGATTGGAAAGTCCTAAATTAGACCAAAGGAATTCTGTCTGCTAGAATAAGAAAAGCGCTTCCGAATTGATCTCATCCTTTATAATATAATGAAAATTTTTCTTTGTTCAGTAATAACTTAATCTTGGAATAAAACACTCGTTATAGGAATTAATAAATGGAAAGAGTTGGGCATTAGTTCATGAGGAATCCATATCTTTTGTCCTATTCTTCTTTCCCTGGGGAGGCGGTATTTAAAAAGAAAAAGAGGAATAAAGGGTTAATTCGTTCTTGATAGCCATTTCCTTAACAAGTGAATGGGAACATACTCTGGATCGGAATCCGAAGAAAGTACTACTTGATCATTTCCACCAATTTCAAGTCCTTATTATGATTCCTTATTGCGAGGAAAAATATCTAATGTCTTAGATTCCCCCATTACTAATCCTTTATGTATTTTAGTGTTCCTAACCCCTCACTAACTTTTGATGGATTCTTCTTATGATTCTAAGTTATAGTAATAACTAGAAATATTCTAGTAATGGAATTCCATATCGCGAATCCTTTATTCTTGCCCGCTTCAAGATATGATGACTAATTAAAAAATATCAACCTTGGGGTAAAGAGTTTACACTGCTTATGTTTACTTCAACTTTTTTCTTGTACGTAGGAAATGAGATTTTTTCTTTTTACTACAAATTAATAAGCTGTTTTGTTTCACTCATATAGCTATCTAGTTTAACTTAGCAATCCGAATACAGAAAAAGGAAGATAAATATTCAATGGATTTTAGAGGAAAAAGATCCTATTTTAACGAATCACACGTAGAGATATTGCTAGCACACAAAAAGTTAATGGTATTTCATAACTAATGGATTGAGCAGCAGCTCGTAGACCGCCTGAAAAAGAATATTTATTATTTGAACTATATCCTGCCATAAGAAGACCAATAGGAGCAATACTTGAAATGGCAATCCATAAAAAAACACCAATACTAAGATCGGCTAAAACAAAATGATATCCCAAAGGGATAACTAAAAAACTTAATAAAATGGATATTACTGCTATAGAGGGTCCAATGCTAAATAAAGGAATATCTCCTCGGGATGGGAGGATATCCTCTTTAAAAAGTAGCTTAGTCCCATCTGCTATAGCTTGAAGCAGGCCCAGGGGGCCCGCATATTCAGGACCAATACGTTGTTGTATCGATGCAGATATTTCTCTTTCTAACCACACAATTACGAGTACCTCTATTGTGATTCCCAATAGGAGGGTCAAAATAGGTAGAATCCATATCAGTCCATAGATTTCTTTTAATAATTCCGATTTCGAAAAAGAATTGATAGTTTCTACCTCTACCCTATCTATTATCATTTCAACGATCAACTTCCCCCATAATGATATCTATACTACCTAATATCGTCATGATATCAGCCAATTTCATTTTTTTAACTAGCTGAGGAAGAATTTGCAAATTAATAAAACCGGGTGGACGAATTTTCCATCTCCAGGGGAAAAGACTATCATCTCCTATCAGATAAATCCCTAATTCACCTTTTGGAGCTTCCACTCTTACATAAAGCTCTTGCTTTGACAATTCAAAATAGGGCGAAGGTTTTTTACCAAGAAATCTATATTCAAAATCATTCCATTCGGAATTCTTTGCTTTCTTAAAACGTCGCACTTCTAAATTCTCGTAAGGTCCTCCAGGAATTTTCTCTACAGCCTGTTGAATAATTTTGATGGATTCCCTCATTTCACCGACTCGTACTAAATAGCGAGCTAACGAATCCCCTTCTTTTTGCCATTGGACTTTCCAATCGAATTGGTTGTAAGACTCATAAAGATCCACTTTACGAAGATCCCATTGTATTCCAGAAGCTCGTAACATTGGTCCCGATAAGCCCCAATTTACTGCATCTTCTCCACTAATAAAACCTACTCCTTCAACTCGTTCTAAAAAAATGGGATTCTGTGTAATAAGTTGTTGATATTCAACAATTCCGCGTAAAAAATAATCACAGAAATCTAAACATTTATCGATCCATCCATAAGGTAGATCAGCGGCTACTCCTCCAATGCGAAAGTAATTGTGCATCATTCGCATACCTGTAGCAGCTTCAAATAGATCGTATATTAATTCTCTCTCTCTAAAAATATAGAAAAAAGGAGTCTGTGCGCCGAGATCAGCCATAAAAGGTCCAAGCCATAACAAGTGAGAAGCTATACGGCTCAATTCTAACAGAATTACTCTAATATAGCTGGCTCTTTGGGGTATTTGAATATTCTCCAAAAATTCTGGTGCATTTACTGTTATTGCTTCTGTAAACATAGTAGCTAAATAATCCCACCGTGTTACATAAGGTAAGTATTGTATAATACTTCGGTTTTCCGCGATTTTTTCCATTCCTCTGTGTAAATAGCCTAATATGGGTTCACAATCTATAACATCTTCACCATCGAGAGTAACGATCAGTCGAAGAACACCATGCATTGATGGGTGTTGAGGGCCCATATTGACTATCATGAGATCTTTTCTTGTAAGCGGTAGACTCATATCCTTTCTTCCTTAATTCATTATTCCATGAAAATGGATTATTCCATGAATTCCTCAAAACGAGGCTCATCAAAATGCAAAATCTAAGA